AGATGTCCTATTTGAGAGAGTTGAAGGATTGGAGTTAAGATATTTCATGGCCCTGAGGTAAGAACCAGATGCCAGGTATAGTTCCGTTATAGAAACCCCCACGTTGAGATGGGCCCGGAGCGAGAAGAGGTACACGTTCGAGCAAGGATTGCTGGTTTCTCGAGACCAGGTGATTAAGCTTCCTCTGGACAGTTGAGGTCCATGGAGAACTGCTCTGGAACAAAGTATAATGCACGATTAAGCACTATCATGTCTTATGTAATATATATAAACTACTGTACATGCTTAATATTCATGGGGACTAGCAATTAATGCACGATATACATAGTATGCCTTATGTAATATATATAAACTACTGTACATGCTTAATATTCATGAGATTATGGGTTGGTGGTTGATAGATTAATTTTACATTATATGTTTTGGGTCATGGTGATAGGGGGTTTTTACTTGGTTTATTTTGTGGGAGATGAAGACATACTGGGCAAGCACAGTACGGGTATGTGCAATATATGAATTGTGAAAGTTATGGGGTTGGTTTTAGGTATTGGCAAGGAATAGTTTAAGAAAGAATTTCAGCTTTGGGTGCTGATAGTGGGGCTGTTGCTTCTTCCTTGAAGTCTTAGGGAGGGTGTGTCCTCCTTTTTTGGTTTACAAGACCAGGGTATTTTATATACTACAAAGACTCTTCATTTGAGGAGGCGGTTTTCAATGATGCCTGAGATGGGTATTAGGACCAGGGGAGTTAAGAAGTATAGGATGGAGGCTAGTTGGCCGATGGTGATGAAGGGGTGCTCTACGGGTTGGCCGCCAATTCATGTTAGGGTTAGGAGGTCCGCTACTAAGAGTCAAAATAGGCATTGGCTTAGTGGTCGAAATGTTATTCCTCGTTGTTTAGAGGTATGAAGGAGTGGGATGATCGCTAGGATTAGGATGGAGAGTACTAGGGCTAAAACTCCTCCCAGTTTGTTAGGAATGGATCGGAGAATTGCATACGCGAATAGGAAGTATCATTCGGGCTTGATATGGGGAGGAGTACTTAGAGGGTTGGCGGGGATATAATTATCTGGGTCTCCTAGCAGGTCTGGTGAAAATAGGACAAGTAGTATGAGTGTTAGAGTTAGTGCTAGGATACCCAAGATGTCCTTGATTGTATAGTATGGGTGGAATGGGATTTTGTCTGAGTCAGATGTGATTCCTGAGGGGTTGTTGGATCCTGTTTCGTGGAGGAATAGGAGGTGTACTGCTGCTAGGGCTGAGATGATGAATGGGAGAATGAAGTGGAAGGCAAAGAATCGGGTTAGGGTGGCTTTGTCTACTGAGAAGCCCCCTCAAATTCATTCTACTAGGTTGGTTCCGATATACGGGATTGCTGATAGGAGATTAGTGATTACGGTTGCCCCTCAGAAGGATATTTGGCCCCATGGTAGGACGTATCCTATGAAGGCTGTGGCTATAACTGTGAATAGCAATAAGATTCCAATGTTTCATGTTTCCGAGAAAGTGTAGGAGCCGTAATATATTCCTCGTCCTACGTGTATGTATAAGCAGATAAAGAATATGGAGGCTCCGTTAGCATGTATGTATCGGATGATTCAGCCATAGTTAACGTCGCGGCAGATATGAGTGACTGATGAAAAGGCGGTTATTGTGTCTGATGTGTAATGTATGGCTAGGAAAAGGCCGGTGAGGATTTGTAGGATTAGGCAAACTCCTAGCAGGGAGCCGAAGTTCCATCATGCTGAAATATTGGATGGGGCGGGTAGGTCGATGAATGAGTGGTTGATAATTTTGATAAGGGGGTGTGATTTTCGAATGTTGGTCATTAAGTTCTTGTAGTTGAAATACAACGATGGTTTTTCATGTCATTGGTCATGGTTAAATTCCATGTAAGAATAATGATGACATATATTGTATTTATTTTAAGTACAATTTTTGTAGTAAGCTTTGTAAGTTTTTCTTCGAAGCCTTCTCCTATTTATGGTGGGTTTGGTTTGATTGTGGCTGGTGGTGTTGGTTGTGGTATTGTATTGAATTTTGGGGGGTCGTTTTTGGGTTTAATGGTTTTTTTAATTTATTTGGGAGGTATACTTGTAGTATTTGGATATACCACGGCTATGGCTACTGAGCCTTATCCTGAGGCGTGAACGTCTAATAAGGCTGTACTGGGAATGTTTATTACGGGGGTTTTAGCAGAGTTGTTAACTGCTTGCTATATTTTAAAAGAAGATGAGGTTGAGGTTGTATTTAAGTTTAATGGTGCGGGTGATTGGGTAATTTATGACACAGGTGATTCTGGATTTTTTAGTGAAGAGGCCATGGGAATTGCGGCGTTGTATAGTTATGGGACTTGATTGGTGGTTGTCACTGGCTGGTCCTTACTTATTGGCGTGTTAGTAATTATAGAAGTTACCCGTGGAAATTAAGTAGAAGTAAGCCAAGGGTTAGGGTGATTATGAAAGATAAGAAGTAGAGTTTGATTAGTCCTTTCTGATTAGATACGGTAGTTGACATTTTTATTTGGAAGTAGGAGATGGATTTTGGTAATACATTTTCTAGTCAAATCATGTCTAGTAGTATCGATGCGGATTTTTGGCTCATAGTTAGGCTCATTTTTGGTGGGAGACGGTGTATTACGATTGGAAAATACCCTAGGAGGTTAGAGAACTTAAAAAGATTTGAGGGGTATTTGAATTTTAAGTTTTTGGCCACGAGGTTGAGTTCTAATGCCAGGATAAAGCCTGTGATAGTCACGGCAAGGGCAGTTAGTTTCAGGTAGTGGGGTATGGTTATTTGTGGGATGGTTATTGGGGGGATGTTATAAGAGATTAGATATCCTGCAAAGATGCTTCCAATTAAAAGACGTTTAATGGAACTGATGAGGTGGGTATTATTCTCATTGATTAGGTTCAAGGCGTTGAATCGTGGTTGTCCTAGGAGTACAAAGAATATGATTCGAGTACTGTAGGCAGCTGTAAGGGATGTGGCAATGAGAGTAATTAGTAGGGCTCAGGCGTTGGTATACGACGTGTTGGCGGTCTCGATGATTAGGTCTTTGGAGTAGAAGCCTGTCAGGAAGGGCATGCCTGTTAGTGCGAGGCTTCCAATGATGAGGGAGGTAGTGGTAAAGGGTATTGGTTTGTACAATCCGCCTATCTTTCGAATGTCTTGCTCGTCATTTAGGCTATGGATGATTGATCCTGAGCATATGAATAGTATGGCTTTGAAGAATGCGTGTGTACAAATATGTAGGAATGCAAGGTAGGGTTGGTTAATTCCGATGGTTACAATTATTAGGCCCAGTTGGCTTGAGGTTGAGAAGGCGACGATTTTTTTAATGTCGTTTTGTGTGAGGGCACAAATAGCTGTAAATAGGGTTGTAATAGCTCCTAGACATAGGGTGAGGGTTTGGATGGTTTTGTTTTGTTCTATGAGTGGGTGAAATCGGATTAGTAGGAAGACTCCGGCTACGACTATTGTGCTTGAGTGGAGTAGGGCGGAGACGGGGGTTGGGCCTTCTATGGCTGATGGTAGTCATGGATGTAGGCCGAATTGGGCGGACTTGCCTGTGGCTGCTAGTAGGAGTCCTAGTAAGGGGGTGTTTAGGTTTTCGTGTTGGGCTATAAAGATTTGTTGGAAATCTCATGCGTTTGAGTTAGTGAGGAATCATGCTATGGCTATAATGAAGCCCACATCTCCGATGCGGTTGTAGAGAATTGCTTGCAGGGCGGCAGTGTTTGCGTCTGTTCGGCCATATCACCATCCAATGAGTAGGAAAGATATAATTCCTACTCCTTCTCAGCCGATGAACAGCTGGAACAGGTTGTTAGCGGTAACTAGGATTATTATGGTGATTAGGAATATAAGGAGATATTTGAAGAATCGATTAATATACGGATCTGAGTGTATATATCATATCGAGAATTCTATGATCGATCATGTGACGAAAAGTGCTACGGGGATGAAGATGATTGAGAAATAGTCTATTTTAAAACTCAGTGATAACTTGAGGGTTTGGATTGATAATCAGTGTCAGTTTGAGATAACTGTTTCCTGTCCCGAAGAGATGAATATTATGGTTGGGATTATGCTGATAGTAAAGGCATAGGAGATTGTGGTTTTTACATAGTGAGGATATAGGCTGTTTTTATATAGTTGGGTGTTAGATATAATGATAGGTAAAAGTAGGATAAACATTGCGGTTAATATGAAGGGGGTAGATAAGTTTATTACTTTTATTTGGAGTTGCACCAATTTTTTGGTTCCTAAGACCAATGGATTACTTCTATCCTATAAAAGTTGAAAAAGCCACGTTTTTATACGCGGAGGCATGAATTAGCAGTTCTTGCATACTTTTCCGGTAAATAGGAAGGTTTACACTTTCATTATTAGACTCACAATCTAATGTTTTTGTTAAACTATATTTACAGTAAATGGGGCCTAGTACAATTTTGGGGTTTAGTGATAGGAGAAGGAGAGGGAGTAGGTGGAGGGTTATTAGGGCGTTTTCTCGTGTAAATGATGGGTTAATATTTTTAATATGGTGTGTATATTTGCCTCGTTGGGTTGTGATGAGTATGTAGAGAGAGTATAGGGCTGTGATGATGATGTTTGTACCCATAAGGATGATGGTTATGTTAGATCATGAGAAGGAAGCCATTACTACGAATAGTTCTCCGATTAAATTGATTGTGGGTGGTAGGGCTAGATTTGCGAGACTGGCTAGTAATCATCAGGCAGCTATTAGGGGGAGGATGGTTTGTAGGCCTCGTGCTAGAATTATTGTTCGGCTGTGCACTCGCTCATAGTTTGAGTTTGCGAGGCAAAATAGCATGGATGAAGTTAGTCCGTGGGCAATTATTAGGGCTGTGGCTCCTATATAGCTTCAGGGTGTTTGAATCAGTACTGCTACAATTACTAGGGCCATGTGGCTTACAGATGAGTATGCGATTAAGGATTTTAGGTCTGTTTGACGTAAGCAGATAGAGCTTGTTATAACTATTCCTCATAAGGATAGTATTATGAAGGGGTATGCTATTTGGTTTGTTGCAGGGTTTAGTAGGATTGTGATGCGCATTATTCCGTACCCCCCTAGTTTTAATAATACGGCGGCAAGTACTATTGAGCCAGCGATAGGGGCTTCGACGTGTGCTTTTGGTAATCAAAGGTGGAGCCCGTACAAGGGTATTTTTACTATAAATGCTATCATGCATGCTAGTCAGAGAAAGATGTTGGACCAAGTGGTTGAGATGGGTTTGGCCCAGTATTGGATGATTAGGAAATTCAGGGTTCCTATTGTATTTTGGATATATAGTAATGCGACTAGGAGGGGTAGTGAGCCTACTAGAGTATAAAATAGGAAGTATAGGCCGGCATTTAGTCGTTCTGTCTGGTTACCTCAGCGGGTAATGATAATTAAAGTAGGGATTAGTGTGGCTTCGAATAGGATGTAAAATATAATTAGTTCTGTGGCGGTAAATGTTATGATCAAGAGGAGCTGCAGGAGGGTGAGTATTGTGATATATAGTTTTTTTCGGGTTAGGGTCTCTTTTGACAGGTGTGACTGGCTGGCCATGAGTATTAATGGTAGAAGTCACGTTGTCAGCACTAGCAGGGGTGCAGAGAGGGAGTCTGAAAAAAATAGTAACGAGAAGTTTAGGCTATTATCACCTAGTTGATTTAGGTAGGAGAGGCTAATGAGACTAATTAGTAGGCTATAGGCTGTTGAGTTGATTCAAATTATGCTAGGTTTTGATAGTCATGTTATTGGTATAAGTATGGCAGTGGGGATAATAATTTTTAGCATTGCAGGAGGTTTAGGTTTTGTACATAGTCGGTGCCGTATGTATTTGATACTATTACTAGTAGAGATAGGCCTAGTGCTGCCTCGCAAGCCGCGAATACCAGTAGAATGATAGGGGCCATACTGGCTAGTGTGAAATGGTTGTTCAGGATTGCTATGGTTATTATAATGAATAGAGATAGCATTATGCCTTCTAGACACAGGAGAGAAGATATTAGGTGGGATCGGTATACTAATAGTCCTATGAGTGACACGGTAAAGGCCATGAAGATGTTAATATAGACTATGGACATTTGATAATTATAGGGTGAGCTATAATCTAATGAGTCGAAATCATTTGTTTTAGTTTAAACTAATTACCATATTCAGTTCATTCTAGTCCTTTTTGGGTTCATTCGTAGGCTAGGCTTGCAGCTAGTAATGAGATTAGTAGAAGGGCCATAGTGAGTATGGTTGATAGTTTGTTCGTTTGTGAGGCTCAGGGAAGAGGGAGTAGTAGTGCAATTTCTAGGTCAAATAACAAAAATGTGATGGCTACTAAGAAGAATTTCATGGAAAAGGGTAAACGGGCAGACCCCATGGGATCGAATCCGCACTCATAGGGGCTTACTTTTTCTGCATAAATATTTAGTTGGGGTAATCAGAATGCGATGAGTACAAGTAATGTGGATAGGAGTGTGTTGGTGAGTAGGGCGAGTATTACGTTTATTATTTCTTTTCGGGTTTCACCGAAACTGGTTGATTGGAAGTCAACTGTACTTGTTGATACTAAAGAAATAAGATCCTCATCAATAGATGGAAACGTATAGGAATAGTCAAACTACGTCTACGAAGTGTCAGTATCAGGCAGCGGCTTCAAACCCGAAGTGGTGGTTTGATGTGAAGTGATATTTTAGTTGGCGTAAGAAGCATACGATTAGGAAAGTGGAGCCAATAATTACATGTAGTCCGTGGAATCCTGTGGCCATGAAGAAAGTGGACCCGTAAACTCCGTCCGAGATTGTAAATGATGTTTCGTAATATTCGGAGGCCTGGAGGAGTGTAAAATAGACCCCCAGGGAAATTGTAATAAATAGTGCTTGGAGCATATGTTTTCGGTTTCCTTCTATTAAGCTATGGTGGGCCCAGGTGATTGATACTCCAGAGGCCAGAAGTACGGAAGTGTTAAGTAGTGGGACTTCCAGAGGGTTTAGGGGAATAATGCCTGTTGGTGGTCAGCATCCTCCTAGTTCAGGAGTTGGGGCTAGACTTGAGTGGTAAAAGGCCCAGAAGAAGCCTGCGAAAAAGAATACTTCTGAGACGATAAAGAGGATTATTCCATATCGGAGGCCTTTTTGAACAATGGGTGTATGGTGGCCTTGGAATGTACTTTCTCGAATAATGTCTCGTCATCATTGATATATGGTTAATAGATTAGTAGTCATTCCAAGGGCTAGTAACAGTGCTGAGTTATAGTGAAATCATATAGCCAGGCCTGAGGTTATTAAGAGGGCTGAAAGGGCCCCTGTGAGTGGCCATGGGCTAGGGTTGACTATGTGGTACGCGTGGGTTTGGTGGGTCATTAGGTATTATCATGTAGATACAGGCTTACTAGTAGGGTAAAGACGTAGGCTTGAATTAGGGCTACGGCGAATTCAAGGATTGTTAGAAGGATAAGGATGATAAAAGTAATTAAAGCAACGGAGGTGCTGATGTTTGTCAAGGCTAGGGTGGCCCCTCCAATTAGGTGTATTAGTAAGTGACCTGCAGTGATGTTAGCTGTAAGTCGTACGGCTAGGGCCACAGGTTGGATAAAAAGACTAATAGTCTCGATGATTACAAGCATAGGAATCAGGGGAATAGGCGTTCCCTGTGGTAAAAAGTGGGCTAGAGATGCTTTGGTTTTATGGCGAAATCCGGTGATCACGGTGCCAGCTCATAATGGAATGGCCATTCCCAAGTTTATTGACAACTGAGTAGTCGGAGTGAACGAGTGGGGCAGTAGGCCTAGTAAGTTTGTTGATCCAATAAATAGGATGAGGGATATTAGTATTAGGGCTCAGGTTTGTCCTTTGTGATTGTGAATGGCCAGCATTTGTTTTGATGTTAGTTGTACTAGCCATTGTTGCAGTGAGATTAGGCGGTTGTTAATTAGTCGGTTGGGTGATGGGAATAGAATGCTTGGGAATATGATAATTAGAATAACAACGGGTAATCCTATTATTGTTGGGGTAGTGAAAGAGGCGAATAGATTTTCGTTCATTTTTTTTCTCAAGGGCTAAGTTGTTTTGGCGTAGTCGTGGATTTAGGTTCTGGGTTTGATGGATACAGATGTTTTGAGATTTTTAGTTGAAACATAATGAATAGTGTTATGATTATTGATATGATAGTGATAAATCAGGTTGATGTATCCAGCTGTGGCATGTCATTAAGGAGAGGTCTAAGCTCCCAGTCTTTAACTTAAAAGGTTAACGCTTATTTAGCTTCTCAATGAATTTACAGTATGGATGCAGATCATTTTTCAAAATATGTCAATGGGACTAGTTCGAGGACAATGGGCATGAAACTATGGTTTGAGCCGCAGATTTCTGAACATTGGCCATAATATAATCCAGGCCGTGTGCCCATCAGGGTTGTTTGGTTTAGTCGGCCTGGGATAGCGTCGGTTTTTAGACCCAGGGATGGGACGGCTCATGAATGTAGTACGTCTTCTGACGAGATTAGTATGCGAATGGTTATTTCTATTGGCAAGACCACTCGGTTGTCAACTTCTAGTAGTCGGAGTTCTCCTGGCTTTAGTTCTTGGGTAGGGATTATATAAGAGTCAAAATTTAAGTCTTCATAGTCGGTGTACTCATAACTTCAGTACCACTGGTGCCCTATAGTTTTTACCGTGAGGGATGGGTTGTTGATTTCGTCTATTATATAGAGGATTCGTAAGGAAGGCAGGGCGATGAGAATCAGGATAATGGCAGGCAGGATGGTTCAGATGGTTTCTACTTCTTGAGCATCTATTGTGCTTGTGTGTGTGAGTTTGGTTGTCAATATTAATGAGATAATATAAAGGACTAGTGAGCTAATTAGGAATACAATTATTAATGTGTGGTCGTGGAAGTGTAGGAGCTCCTCTATAATGGGAGATGTAGCATCTTGAAAACCTAGTTGAAAGGGGTACGCCATAGAAGTATATAGGATTCAAGCCTATAATTCAACTTCGACAAAGTTATGTAATTGTTTTACTAATACTTCTTAATTGAGAAAGACATAGTGGTTATGGCATTGGCTTGAAACCAGTTTAAGAGGGTTCGATTCCTTCCTTTCTTATTTTAATAACACATAAGTTGGCTCTTCAAATGTGTGGTATGGAGGGGGACATCCATGTAATCACTCAAGATTAGTCGTGGTTAATTCTACTATGGCCACTTCTCGCTTGGATGCGAAGGCTTCTCACACTATGAAAACTATCAATATAACTGCCGTTAATGAGATGAAAGAGCCTATTGAGGAAATTGTGTTTCAAGTTGTATATGCATCTGGGTAGTCAGAGTAACGTCGTGGCATTCCAGATAGGCCTAGGAAATGTTGAGGAAAGAACGTTATGTTGACACCCACAAATATAATCGTGAAGTGAATTTTTGCCCAAGTATTATCAAGGGTATACCCTGAGAATAGGGGGAATCAATGAACAAAGCCCCCCATAATAGCGAATACTGCTCCCATTGACAGGACATAGTGGAAATGGGCTACCACGTAATATGTATCGTGAAGAACAATATCTAATGAGGAGTTTGCTAGTACAATTCCCGTCAAGCCCCCTACGGTAAACAGAAAGATGAAACCTAGGGCTCATAGTATGGCGGGGGACCATTTAATGTTACCTCCATGGAGGGTAGCTAGCCAACTGAATACTTTTACCCCAGTAGGAATGGCGATGATTATGGTGGCAGATGTAAAGTATGCTCGTGTGTCTACATCCATCCCCACAGTAAACATGTGATGGGCTCATACGATAAAGCCCAGGAAGCCGATTGATATTATAGCTCAAACTATTCCCATGTAGCCAAAGGGTTCTTTTTTACCTGAATAATAGGTAACAATGTGTGAGATTATTCCAAAGCCAGGTAGAATTAGGATGTAGACCTCTGGGTGACCAAAGAATCAGAATAAGTGCTGGTATAAAATGGGATCCCCTCCTCCAGCAGGATCAAAGAATGTGGTGTTTAAATTTCGATCTGTTAGTAGCATGGTAATTCCTGCTGCTAAAACTGGGAGTGATAGGAGTAGTAGAACTGCAGTAATTAGAACTGACCATACAAATAAAGGTGTTTGGTATTGAGATATAGCAGGGGGTTTTATATTAATAATAGTGGTAATAAAGTTAATAGCACCCAAGATTGAAGAAATACCTGCCAGGTGGAGTGAGAAGATGGTTAAATCCACGGATGCTCCTGCATGAGCCAGGTTACCGGCTAGGGGTGGATATACCGTTCACCCAGTTCCTGCTCCCGCCTCCACTATGGACGAAGCAAGTAGAAGCAGAAAGGATGGAGGAAGAAGTCAGAAGCTTATATTGTTCATTCGGGGAAATGCTATGTCAGGGGCTCCAATTATTAATGGGACCAATCAGTTCCCGAACCCTCCAATTATAATGGGTATTACTATAAAGAAAATTATTACAAAAGCGTGGGCGGTGACGATTACATTGTAAATCTGGTCGTCTCCTAATAATGTACCAGGTTGACCTAGTTCGGCTCGGATCAGGAGGCTGAGAGCAGTCCCTACCATACCGGCCCAGGCACCAAATAAAAGGTAGAGAGTGCCAATATCTTTGTGATTAGTTGAAAATAATCAGCGGTTTATGAACATAGGTAAAATGGCTGAGTAGGCATTAGACTGTAAATCTAAACACAGAGGTTCAAGCCCTCTTTTTACCAAGTCCTGCGGTGAATGTCATATTGAATTGCAAATTCAAAGAAGCAGCTTGACGCTGCCGGGGCTTCTCCCGCCTTTTTTTTCTAGACGGCGGGAGAAGTGGATTGAAGCCAGTTGATTAGGGTATTTAGCTGTTAACTAAAATTTCGTGGGGTTGGAGCCCACCAATCTAGTGAGGACTTAGCTTAATTAAAGTGTTTGATTTGCAATCAATTGATGTGGGATGAGTTCTCGCAGTCCTTAGGGTGGCTAGGTGTGCAGAAGTTAAGTCTATAAGGCTTGCTTAGAGCTTTGAAGGCTCTTGGTCTAGTTTAACCTAAACTTCTAATCCAGGGTGGATAATATTGGTGTGAGTGGAAGTAGTATAGTTGATATTACGATTAGAGGGGGTAAGAGGGTTATTTTTTTTGTGCATTCAAATCGTCATTTTATTTTTATGTTATTGTTTGAGGGGAACATGGTTAGTGCAGTGGCGTATGTTAGTCGTATGTAAAAGTATAGGTTGAGTAGTGCTGTTATGGCTAGTAGTGTTGGTATTACAATTATTTCGTTTTTAGTTAGTTCTTGAATGATTATTCATTTTGGGATGAAGCCGGAGAGTGGGGGGAGGCCGCCTAGGGACATTATTAGTACTAGAATAAGTAAGGTGGTCAGGGGAGTTTTGTTTCATGTTTGTGATAAGGATGATGTTGTTGTGGTGGAGTTATATATAAATAGTATGAAGGTGGTTAGTGTTATGATAATGTAGATAGTTAGGTTTAGGATTATTATTGTGGGGTTGTATATTGTGATAGCTGTTATTCAGCCTATGTGGGCGATTGAGGAGTATGCCATGATTTTTCGCAGCTGTGTTTGGTTGAGGCCTCCTCAGCCTCCGATTACAACTGATATAACGGATATTGTTAGGAGAAGGTTGGGGTTGATGGCGGGTGAGATTTGGTAAAGGATGGATAGTGGTGCGATTTTTTGTCATGTTAGTAAGATTAAGCCTGATGATATGGAAATTCCTTGTGTGACTTCGGGTACTCAGAAGTGGAAGGGGGCTAGTCCTAGTTTTATTGCTAGGGCGGTTATTATTATGATTGATGCCATGGGGTTGAGGTCTTTTGATACGGTTCATTGTCCTGAATGTAGTAGGTTGATGATAATTCCCATTATTAGGATTATGGAGGCGGTTGCTTGTGTTAAGAAATATTTTGTGGCTGCTTCTATAGCTCGTGGGTTGTATTTTTTTATGAGGATGGGAATAATGGCTAGTAGGTTTATTTCAAAGCCGATTCAGACTATAAGTCAATGGGAGGTTGTTATTACAATTATGGTTCCTAAGATAACGGTTGATATGATGATGATAAAAATAGGGGGTTTGATTAGTATGGGAAGGGTATAAACCAACATTTTCGGGGTATGGGCCCGATAGCTTATTTAGCTGACCTTACTTTAGAATGTGGTGTAATGATGGTAGCACGAAGATTTTTGAATTCTTAAGATTAGGTTCGACTCCTATAATTCTAGAAATAAGAGGGTTTTAACCTCTATGTTTTACTCTATCAAAGTAACTCTTTTGTCAGACATATTTCTTATGTTTGAGGTGGGATGCTTGCTGTGATGATAGGTAGTGATACGTGTCATATGCATAGGGCCAGGGTGAGAGGTAGAAAGTTTTTTCATAGGAGGTGCATTAGTTGGTCGTATCGGAATCGTGGGTAAGATGCCCGGATTCATAGGAAGGTGGTGGTTAGGAGCAGGGTTTTTACTGTAAAGTTGACAGTGTGTAGTTCTGGAATATAGGGGTTGTGGTATGCTCCGAAGAATAGAATTGTTGTGAGGATATTTATTATGATGATGTTAGCGTATTCTGCTAGGAAGAATAGAGCGAAGGGGCCTGCTGCATATTCTACGTTGAACCCGGACACTAGTTCTGATTCTCCCTCTGTTAGGTCGAATGGGGCTCGGTTGGTTTCTGCTAGTGTTGAGATAAATCATATTATGGCTAGGGGTCATGCAGGAATAATTAGTCACATGTACTCTTGGGTGGTGATTAGTGTGGCTAGTGTGAAGGATCCATTTATTAGTAGTACTGATAGGAGGATGATGGCTAATGTAACTTCATACGAGATTGTTTGGGCCACGGCTCGCAGGGCTCCAATTAGGGCGTATTTTGAGTTTGAGGCTCACCCTGACCATAGAATGGAGTAGACAGCTAGGCTTGACATGGCTAGTATGAATAGTACTCCTAGGTTTATGTTAATGAGTGGGTATGGTATGGGTAGTGGGACTCATATGGTTAGGGCTAGTGTGAGGGCTAGAATTGGTGCTATAATGAATATGAGTATGGAGGATGTGAGGGGTCGCAGGGGTTCTTTGGTGAATAATTTTATGGCGTCTGCAATGGGTTGGAGTAGACCGTATGGCCCTACGACATTTGGTCCTTTACGGAGTTGTATGTAGCCCAGTACTTTTCGTTCAACTAGGGTTAGGAAGGCTACAGCGAGAAGGATAGGGATAATTAGTGAGAGGATGTTAATTATGAACATGTTGTTAAGGAGAGGAGTTGAACCTCTGATTATAAAAGCTTAAGTTTTATGCAGTTACCGGGCTCTGCCACCCTAACAAACCCGAGCTCTCGGGTAGATGAAATTGGGTAAACTGTCTAGATTAAGATTATATCATCTATTAGGTTAAAGGCGCTTTGGTAAAGTGGGCCTTATTTCTCTTGTCCTTTCGTACTGGGAGAAATTATTTAATAGATAGAAACCGACCTGGATTACTCCGGTCTGAACTCAGATCACGTAGGACTTTAATCGTTGAACAAACGAACCTTTGATAGCTGCTGCACCATCGGGATGTCCTGATCCAACATCGAGGTCGTAAACCCTATTGTCGATATGGACTCTAAAATAGGATTGCGCTGTTATCCCTGGGGTAACTTGTTCCGTTGATCAAGTTTTTGGATCAATAAGTGATGTAATACTTTTGACTGGTTAGTCTTGATTTAAATCACTCGGAGGTTGTTCTATTCTCCGAGGTCACCCCAACCTAAATTGTCGGCCCATAGCAGAGGTTTGTTGTTCCTGTCGGTTAGATAATGGGGTCTCTTTGGGCCGGTTAATTAAAGCTCCACAGGGTCTTCTCGTCTTATTGTTATATTCCCGCCTCTTCACGGGAAGGTCAATTTCACGGATTGGAAGTAAGAGACAGTAAAGCCCTCGTGTGGCCATTCATACAAGTCCCTATTTAGGGAACAAATGATTATGCTACCTTTGCACGGTCAGGATACCGCGGCCGTTTAACTAGTGTCACTGGGCAGGCAGTGCCTCTAATACTAGAAATGCTAGAGGTGATGTTTTTGGTAAACAGGCGGGGCTTGTGTTTGCCGAGTTCCTTTTACTTCTTTTAATCTTTCCCTAAGTTTGCATGCCTGTGTTGGGTTAACAATTAGTTTGATATTTTGTTTATAGTTAGATTGTACATATCTTGTTGTTAACTATCAGTGGTTATCCGTTCTGATATAAGCTTATGCAGGGAGAAATATTTCTTGTTACTCATATTAGCATTATTGCTTCTATTGTTAAATAGATTAGCCCAGTTTTAAATTAGGAGTTGGTTGTGTTTTTTGACATTAAGATGTTCTGGTTGTTGAGCTTGAACGCTTTCTTAATTGATGGCTGCTCTTAAGCCAACTATGGTTTGTGGTTAATGCTTACTCTCTAATAAAGGCTGTATCCTAATTCTAAAAAGCTGTACCTTTTTAGACTATATTTTAAACTTACATTGGAATTATGGGTTTTTGAGGTAAGTTTAAAGTTGAACTAAGATTCTATTCTGGGCAACCAGCTATCACCAGGCTCGTTAGGCTTTTCACCTCTACCCACAAATCTTCTCACTATTTTGCAACATAGACGAGTTCATCCTGTAATAGATTGTTCGTGGGTAGCTCGTCTGGTTTCGGGGGGCCTAGCTGAAGTTCTCTTTGTTAGGTTAATTCTAGCTAACTCATTATGCAAAAGGTACAAGGGGTAATCTTTGCTGTGTGGTGCTTTTAATTTTGTCTTTCATCTTTCCCTTGCGGTACTATCTCTATAGCGCCAAGTTAAATTTCTATCTCCTATACTTTTTGAAGTAACTAAATGTTTTGTTTTATTTTCTAGTGTTAGTTGGGTTTATGGATGTTTGGGCTAGCTTTGGCTCAAGATGGTCAGTTTAATATGAAATCTTCTGGGTGTAGGCCAGATGCTTTGTTTAAGCTACATCTTGTTATCCAAGCACACTTTCCAGTATGCTTACCTTGTTACGACTTGTCTCCTCTTGTGGGTGTGGCAAATTAAATAGGTTTATTTGGATGCTATCACTTGAGGAGGGTGACGGGCGGTGTGTGCGTGCTTTATGGCCCGATTCAATTGAGCTCTCTATTCTCAAATTTACTACTAAATCCTCCTTTAATACTTAGTTTCATAAGGATTTTCGTGGATGTTCTAGTTTTAGAAAATGTAGCCCATTACTTCCCATCTCATGGGCTACACCTTGACCTAACTTTTTTGTGTTAAGATACTTGTGCTTACTTTTACTCCTTTTTAGGGTTTGCTGAAGATGGCGGTATATAGGCTGAATTAGCAAGAGATGGTGAGGTGTATCGGGGTTTATCGATTATAGAACAGGCTCCTCTAGAGGGGTGTAAAGCACCGCCAAGTCCTTTGAGTTTTAAGCTGTTGCTAGTAGTTCTCTGGCGGATAGTTTTGTTTAGGTTAACTATCTAGGTTTAAGGCTAAGCATAGTGGGGTATCTAATCCCAGTTTGGGTCTTAGCTATCGTGTAATCGGAAGTATTAAAGTTACTTTCGTGCTGTATTTTTATGTTAACTGTAGCTTTTTACAGCCTAGTTAAGGTTTAACTTTAGTATGATTTTATTTTCTCTATGACACGCTTTACGCCGTGGGTCTATTAGTTTGGGTTAATCGTATGACCGCGGTGGCTGGCACGAAATTTACCAACCCTTGTTTAATATAGCTTAGTCGAACTTTCATTCATAGCTTAATTTTTATCACTGCTGTATCCCGTGGGGGTGTGGCTGAGCAAGGTGTTATGAGCTACTATGGTTGTGTGCTTGATACCAGCTCCTTTAGGTCACTGGGTGACTTAGAGGGCATTTTCACCGGGATGCGGAGGCTTGCATGTGTAATCTTATTAATAACTAATGGAAAGGCCAGGACCAAACCTTTGTGTTTATGGAGTCTGGGGACTCATCTAGGCATTTTCAGTGCCTTGCTTTGTGTGTTTAAGCTACATTAACTGGGGCGTAGGGTTGATTTGGATATATAAGGTGTTGCTCGATAGGGACGAATTAGAGATCAGGTTGGCGTATCTATAGATAACTGCGAACAGAGTTATGATTTAGTACTAATAGCTAGTAGTGATATGGGATTGGTAAAGCTTATAAGCGTTATTCACAGGCCTTATGTTTAGGTACGGTCTAGTCTTGTTTTTGGGGTTTGGCAAGACACAAATAGGCACGTATTATTATAAATAAGGTTAACGGGGGGTAAGGGGGGTTTGATTAAGCTAGTTGTATACTAAATCAAAGTGTTTGCATGTGTATACGTGTATACGTGTATACGTGTACGTGTACGTGTACGTGTATACGTGTACGTGTACGTGTACGTGTATACGTGTACGTGTACGTGTACGCGTATACGTGGGTGCGCGCATGCCGTGTCCTGTGGAACTTTAGGAATTTAAGTATATGTCCTGTGACCATTGACTGAATAGCACCTTGACTGTCTGCCCGTGTGGAAACCCCGCATAGAGAATAAGCCCAGCTACAATATATTTGACTGAGTCAGGACCTTTAGGTCATAGCTGAATCATAGCAAGTTCGACCCCTAAAAATTAAAAGATACCAAATGCATGACACCACAGTTATGTGTGATCATGGGCTGATTAGTCATTAGTCCATCG